AGGACTCTTCTGACCAAAGAAAAAACATGTAATTGTCAGCAAAGTTGTTTCGTTATTTTCTTCAAATCCAAAAAAATCCTTCTTACTTTATACATAGGTCATCAAATTCAGCATTAGAAATACCCATTTTTTCCAATAACAGGTTCAAATCATTTTATCGACATGAGTGTTATATATCGAAAAAATTTCCAACTATCTGTATTAACATAGTGGTAGAAAGAGTACTATGCCGCGTTTGGACTTCAAATGGAGTAAGCTTTAACCATATTAATGATTCCACATTGTTGTGTTTTTGATAGAGAATCAAAGTAGATTTACCAACAAATTACGAAATGCTATGGTTCTTCCATATGATTTCTTAATTTATTCAGAAGTAATTCGCAGGATCATCCACCTTTCTTGCCGAGTTAGCACGAAAAAAGGTGCAGCCGGTTGAATCCGGCCTATTATTGAAATAAACAACTCGCACACACTCCCTTTCCAAAAAAGATCAATACACCAAGCACTACACTTAGATTTATTGGATTTGTTGCTAAAATATCGGTATTAAACCCGAAACTCCCGGCGAATGGCCAGTGGCCCAAGGAAGCGAAAGAATCAGTTACATTTTTCATAAGATCCCCCTTATAGATAGACTAAAAAATCGAACGGAGTTCCTTTTGTATCACTTCACCCTCTTTTTTTTATTAAAATTCTCACTAAGTCAACAAGAATGAGACTTATTAGAATTAAGTACTAAAGTACTAGGCCTCATGTCAATTGCGACATACCTCGTTTATTGCAAGATTTCCAAAAAAAAAAGGATTCTAGTAAGAGAAAGGAAGCAAGCGAGTCGGTATGCTAATTTCTTATCCTCAAATCAGCTCTTCCCGTAGGCTATTGTCTCAACCAATAAGTAATTGTAGGAGTTAAATCTTGATATAATTCAAAAAAGCAAACGACAAGTCGAAGGCAATAAAATAAGAAAAGAAATACTTATTTTTCCTATTTCTAGGATTCAAAAAATTAAACAAAAGGATTCGCAAATAAAAGCGCTAATGCTACAACCAATCCATAAATTGTTAAAGCTTCCATAAAAGCCAGACTAAGCAATAAAGTACCTCGTATTTTTCCCTCAGCCTCGGGCTGTCTCGCAATACCTTCTACAGCTTGGCCCGCGGCAGTACCTTGTCCCACTCCAGGCCCAATAGAAGCAAGCCCTACGGCCAATCCAGCAGCAATAACGGAAGCAGCAGAAATCAGTGGATTCATGATAAGTTCCTCGCACCAAAATAAAGAAATGGTTAATGATACAATCAACCGATGAATTATAACTTCATTATTCTATCGCTACGACTCATCAAGTTACAATAACTACGAACTCTGAATTGAAGTAAAAATATTAATTATGGAATCTTCAGAACTACTTCAATATCTCTTTTTTAGTTTCTATCCCCCGCGAAGTCTTTGTGAATCCCTACGACTTTAGTTCTTCCATTTCTTTGTTCCGAACCATTCTTGGAAGTCCTCGTTCTTTATTTTATGTGATCTCTTTATTCATTCAATTCGGACGAAACGGAAGGGCTTCTATTGGAATCCCCATCTAAATTGACAGTAGTTAGGGCAAATTAGATATATTATATCTTTAGTTCATATAACTAGTCAATTATAACATATACATGTGTTTCTTCCATGACGTAAACCGATTAATTCGTTTCATCGGATTCTTATAAATCATTCTTCGAAACATCTACAAGAGTTAGCTTATGCTTATAGCCATTAAATCGCATAGACCTAGTTCAACGACCTAGTTCAACCTCCTCTACTAACCCGCCTATTTTTTATGAATCTACTTTATTTGTAAACTTTTTTACTCCTTTTCGTTATCATTATCCTAGATGGAGACAATTTAAAAGGATGAATTCATTAGGCTGAATCGTTGCTTTGATTTTGATTGATCTAAGCTAAGTTCATGCAATTTATTATAATTTTATTTTAGTCAATCGTTGAATTGAATGAAATCAACCGAAACCCGAATTGTTCCATAAACCATCTTTTTTTATTTATTTAATTGTGTATCCATAGTCATAATATCATAAATGCCCTAAAAATTCTTATTCAAATTAAATTATGACTCCTAATATTTACTTTGGAATTGACTGACCAATAGAATATAGAATATTCATTGGAGTGGGGGGGGTATGGTCGAAAAATGGGCTAAACGGGAATTTTAGGAAAAAGATCGTTTCGATCTCTTTCCCCTTTTTACAAGAACCCCCCAATATCCGTAATCTTTTTGCTATTATTTCAGATTCTAGATATATACCATGCTATATTTTTCTGTATTTTTTATTTTTAGATTTATGTTCCCTAAGTAGATTATCTTGAGCCACGCATATATTGTGCGTGGGCTAAGATAAAATTTTTTTTTTTCAAAAATTTCAAAAAAGAGTCAATGATGGCCCTCCATGGATTCGCCTATATAGGCCGCAGCTAACGTTGCAAAAATAAGGGCTTGAATACCACTTGTAAATAATCCAAGGAACATGACCGGTATAGGAACTACTGAAGGTACTAAAGAAACAAGAACAACAACTACTAATTCATCCGCTAATATATTCCCAAAAAGTCGAAAACTAAGTGATAACGGTTTTGTGAAATCTTCTAAGATATTAATGGGTAAAAGAATTGGAGTTGGTTGAATGTATTTACCGAAATAACCCAATCCTTTTTTGGTAAGACCCGCATAAAAATATGCCACTGACGTGAGTAAAGCTAAAGCAACGGTAGTATTTATATCATTTGTGGGTGCAGCTAACTCTCCATGAGGTAACTGTATTATTTTCCAGGGTAAAAGGGCCCCCGACCAATTAGAAACAAAAATAAATAGAAACATAGTGCCAATAAAGGGAACCCAGGGCCCATATTCTTCTCCAATCTGAGTTTTGCTCACGTCTCGAATGAATTCAAGAACATATTCGAAAAAATTCTGACCGGTAGTCGGAATGGTTTGTGGATTCCGAACAGCTATAGCGGCTGAACCTAATAAGATAGCAATTACAAACCAAGAAGTAATAAGTACTTGAGCATGGACTTGGAAACCCCCTATTTGCAAATAGAAATGTTGGCCTACTTCCACGCCGGATATGTCATATAGCCCTTTTGGTGTGTTGATGGAACATGATAGAACATTCATATTGCCCCCTGACATAAATAGAACTTTAAAAGGAATTATTTTGATTCAACCGGCTCTTTCTTAACTTATATATTTTGTATACTAACCGATCACATAATAATAATAGCCCCTTTTTATCTCTTTTTGAGATTCTAGAATAGTAACCGATTCCAAAAATCTATGGAGTTCAAAAAGTCATTTATCTTATTATTAATCAATAATTTCTTATATAGCTAGAACGGCCCTCACAAATGGCGAATACTAATTTGTTAAGAATTAATCGGATTGAAGCTATAGCGTCATCATTCGCCGGGATCGAAATATCTGCAAGATCCGGGTCACAATTTGTATCGATTAAACAGATCGTTGGGATTCCTAAAGTAATACATTCTCGAAGAGCTGTATATTCTTCTTGCTGATCAACGATTATTACAATATCGGGTAACTCTGTCATATATTTAATCCCACCTAGATATGTTTGCAGGCGGGATAATTGTCTCTTCAATACCGCCGCATCTCTTTTCGGAAGGCGGTTGAGCTTCTCCGTTTTTTGTTCCGTCCTCAAGTCCCTGAACTTATGAAGTCTTGTTTCTGTAGTAAACCAATTCGTTAACATACCGCCGAGCCATTTTTTATTAACATAATGACATCGAGCCTTTATTGCAGCTCGCGCTACTGAATCAGCTGCTTTATTTTTGGTACCAACAATTAAGAATTGTTTTCCCCTACTTGCTGCATCAAAAACTAAATCACAAGTTTCTGATAAAAAACGAGCAGTTCTAGTAAGATTTGTAATATGAATACCTTTACGCCTTGCCGAGATATAAGGTGCCATTCTAGGATTCCACTTCCGAGTACCATGACCAAAATGAACTCCTGCTTCCATCATCTCTTCCAAATGGATGTTCCAATATCTTCTTGTCATTTCTCCCTACACTTCCTCTTTTTAAGAGACGAGGTGCCCTAATAAAATAAATAATTGTTCCGACGGAACCTTCTCTTCTACCGGAGATTGGCTGTTGATACATGACCCAATAAATGAATTCCTTTCTATTCGTTATTATCTTTCTTTATTACTTAATTACCAAATCAAATGAAATGGGTGGACCAAATACAGATAGTTAGCAGGGGTAAATTCACTCTTATGAATCATTAAACCCTAGAAATGGTTGTTCTGATGTATCATGGAAATTCTTTGAAATGCAAGAATTAAATAATTCTCTGTGGTGGAACAAAATATCTCCTATTTCCTCCTCAAATAAATTTCTCTTTTTGATTTCCAAAGGAATGTTGTTATGCTGCCTTGAACAGCGCACTAATCCTCTGAATCCGGTACCGACGGGTATCATCCCTCCCAGAACTACGTTCTCCTTCAGGCCTTTCAACCAATCGATACGACCCCGGAGAGCCGCTTTTGCTAAAACTCGAGTGGTTTCTTGAAAACTCGCTTCGGATATGAAACTTTGAGTATTCAGAGATGCTCTCGTTATTCCCAATAAAACGGCTCGGTAACAAATCGCCTCCTCCAAAGCGCGCCCCGTTCGTTCCGCCCGCCACAACCCAATTAGTTCTCCAGGTGAAAAAACATCAGACATTCCTTCTTCGGAAACCAATACTTTTGATGTTATTTGACGTACAATAATTTCTATATGCCTATTATGAATCTGCACTCCCTGGGATCGATAAACCTTTTGGATCTTATTAACCAGAGAGATGCGACTCTGCACTATAGTTAGCTCAGCACCAATCAAGAATCCCCAAGGAATTCCAAGAATTCTTGTTATACGCCCATTCCAATCCTCAACTCTCTTTTCTAGGTTCATCGATATTGAATCAATTGAACGTACTTCTAACACTTGTTCCACTTTTGGAAGACCCTGTGTTATATCACCAGATTTCGATTTTTCATATATAAATGTAACTAATGTATCCCCTTTGTAAAGGATTTCCCCATAATGGCCATGAACGGTTGCTCCTGGAGTGGCCAAATAAGGCTTAGTTGATCTTATTACTACAGAGTCGACTTGAACAATTAGAATTTGACCTGATTTTAGGTAGGGTCCCTTTTTGGCTATATATACATTTTCACAAATAAACTGCCCAAGACTAATTATTGTGGATGTCTCTTCACAATAATTATGATGGAAAAAATACCAATTCAAATTGAATGGATTCAAAATGATGTTACTGCTACTACATGGAGCGGGATTATAAATTCTCCCGCTTTCGTCCATTAAAGAATATTTAAGTATTCGAAAAGTCTGTTTTAAATTTTCAAGTTGCAAATATTTAGTTATCAAGATCCGATTCTGGGTTCTTAAAAAATAAATATTTGCAACTTGAAAAATGGTTCCTAAAGGACCCAAGAATTTCCTAATTGGAATTAGGGGCTCTCTTTTAATTGATTCTTTTATCACATTGTGATATTTTACATTGTTAAATGGGCCCATTCGAGAACAGTTGGATGATGACAAAATTATCAAAGATTGGCATTCCTTATTTTTATTCAACAACGTACGAATAGTTCCTTGATTTTGGCTAAGTGATTGTTTAATTCTTGCCTTTGCCTTGGAATAAAACGGATTAATAGTGGTACAATCTGATCCATTATCAGAGATCAATCCTGAACCTGACGGATCATTTCTTTTTCCGGTACACATAATAGGGGGTTGGACTAAGTCGATTCTTAGGAAATCTCGAATTAAACCATTTATCCTTACTTCAACAAAGGAAGCACAAGCCTCTCCGGCAGAAGAACTTTTTTCGTCTTGGTCCCAATTCAAAACTAAACAAGTCCGAACTAATTGAATACTTGTGTCGGAAATTCCCCAAATTGGTTTGCCATTTCCACGAAGGATATAATTGACAACTCGGAGTTTCATATTATCCCTTTCCTGTAACAGATCCCCTGGGAAAGGTGTTGCTAAATTTATACCGTCTGTGATTTCATATGTGACTACAGGTCGAACCAAAATAAAATGCCTTTTCTTAGTAGGTGTGATCCGTTGGATATAGATCCCACTTTTCCATTTTTTCGATTCTGTTTTTCCCACTCCTGGGGGTATCAAGATGCCACTATGTCGGGCTATCTTATCTATCTCTCCAGGAAAATAGATATCCCCGGAAAAGATTTTGAGTTCGATTTTTTTTTTTTTTCTCTCCACTCGGACCAAGCCGCCGACTCGGCTTCTTATATTTAAAGAGATTCGTGTATCTATTCCAATGATACTATTGTTCCGCACCATTATGGAAGAAGATCCGGGCAAAATATGCACTTCTTCGGGAATGAAAAAAAACCGATCTACTTTCATTTGATATTTTGGCTTAAATTCTTTAACTCCTCGATACTCGACCAAATCCTCTTTTTTGACAAGTGAATGCGCCTCTACAGTCCCATATTTAGTAATCCCCGAGCTGTTTCTTCTGTATCGGGGATCATCAAAATAAGCAAGAATACTATTTCTACGGAAAATTCCATTTATGGGTATTTGTATTTCAATCGAGCTACCGGAATCGGAATGGGGCGGTTGTTCTTTCTCTCGTTCTCGAATTGATTGGAATGGAATAATGAATCTATTTCTTCGCCTCTTTGCTAATAAATAGGAATTCTCGAGGAGAATAGCAGGATATATGAGATTACAATGACCAGTCCATATGATTCGATTAAGTTCTGAATAATTAGGAATCCCGCCTTCTTTTTTATCAGAAAGAGAAAGATCCGAGCGGAAGAGTTTATGTCTCACTTGATCATTAGTCAGAGGGAGACTCGAAATATATTTTCGTTCGACAGAAATAGAATGCGCGTTTATTTGATCTTGATCCTTGTGGAGCGAAAAGGGAACTATACTAGATTCGCACGAACCTCCTGATAATACCCATAAATGACTTGTTTTTGGTAAGAGATGAACATTGCCATATGTAAATTCCGGTGCATGGTATACATCAGTACTCCAGTGCATTTCTCCTTCTGAATCCGAATAAATATGTTTTCGAACCCTCTCTTTAAAATTAAAAGTGTATGCTCCCGCGCGAATTTCAGCAATCACTTGTTCTGATTCTACGTGTTGATTATTTTGAACTAAAAGAAAACTTTTTGGTGGAATATTCACGTTATGTATAATATTTTCACTTTCAATAGTTACATACAAGTCTATATAACAGAAAAAAGCAGGATGTCCATGACGTGTACGCGTGGGATGAACCAAATCCTCATTAAATTTTATTTTTCCATTAGAAGGGGCCCGTACATGTTCCGCAGTACCCCCTGTAAATACTCCACCGGTATGAAAAGTTCTTAATGTTAATTGAGTACCCGGTTCGCCAATAGATTGACCCGCAATAATACC